TTTTTTTTGTAAAATATAATATTAACAAAAATTTTAAAATACTTGGATAAATAGAAATAATTAAATATAGTAAAAGAATTTTAAATAAATATAAAAAAAAAAATCTAATTAAAAAAAATAATTATTTTTTTTTAATAAAAATAATTTGTTTAAAGAAAATTTATTTATACATATTTTTTGATTATTAATTTTATATTTTGTATATATATATAAAAATTAACTTATTATATCTAACTATATTAAATTAAAATATGAAATTTAATTATATAAAATTTATTATTATTATAAAAATTAAATTTATTTATATATATATATATATTATTATATTAATTATATAAATAAAAATATTTAGTTAATAAAATAAAGATTTATGAAACATTAGTTTAATTAAATATAATTTCAAATTAAAACGTTATTATTATATTTTTTAAAAGAAAATAACTGCTATAATAATAAAATATTTGATTAATAATAGATTTAAATTTTATAATTGTTTAATTTATAATTAAATGTTAGAATAGAATAAATATATTATATATATATAAATATATAGTATATAAATATATAATTATAAAAAAAATTAAATATTGTTTTATATATAAATATAACTGAATATAAATATAATATTATTATTATTAATAATAATTAAATCATTTATATAAAAGTACAAATCATTAAAAAAAAAAAAAAAAACCTACTTAATTTAACTAATAATTAATTTCTCTTTGAATTATATTATGGTTAAAAAATTAATTTTTTATAAATTTAATCTATTTTTACTATTAAATTTAAATTTATGAAAAAAATAATTTTATAGAGTTAAAAAATTTTATATGGGATTTATTTTAAATATAAAATTATTTATTTATAACAAAAATTTATTTTTATTAAAATGACCTATATTTAATTATTAATATTTTTAATTTCTATTTTTATTTAAAATTAAATTTAAATCCTTAGGAAAATAATTTTATAATATAAGGATTTTCTTATTGAAAAAAAAAAAAATTAATAAAAAAAATAATTTTTTATTAATTTAAATTTCATATTTAAATAATAGAAATAAAATTTTAAAATAATTTAATTTAATTTTAATTTTAAATTAATTAATATTAATTTAAGATTGATTTTTAAATTAAAATTAATTTAATATAAGTTAATTTTAATTTTAAATTTAAATTAATTTGATGTAAATTTTTTATATAAAAAATTTATTAAATAATAAATAATAATTTATTTCTTCGATAATAATGTATTTTATATTAATTTATTTTAAAATATTGATTTTAATTAAAAATTAAAAAGAAAGTTAATAAAAAAAATTATTTTAAATGAGTTTATTTAAATTAATAGACTTTGAATTTCAATTAATTATTAGGGGCTTAATTAGTTAATTGTTATTAATAAATCTTAGGGAAATTTAATTTTAATAATACTAATTAATATTAATATAATAATTATATTATTATTATAATTTTTATTTAAAATTTTAAATCTTTATTTAAAAAATTATTTTTTAATAATTTCTTTTAAAAAATATGTAATTAAATATTTAATTTAAAGGTAAGATCGACTTTATTTATATAATAAATTTATAGATAATAATTGAATTTTAAAATAAAGTTTTATTTATACTTAAAATTTAGATTTATTATTATTTAATATGTATAATTTAATTTAAAAAAATTATTTGCAGTTTTTAATTTTAAAAAATTATTTAGATAAGTTTTAGTAATTAATTATAGATTTAATAAAATTTGTGCCAGCAATTGCGGTTATACAAATAATTCTATTTAAAAATATTAGTTTATAATAAATTATTTAATTAAATTTATTATTTGAATTTTTAGGTGAAATTAAAATTTAATAATTATTTTATTTTTTATGAAGCTATTAAAGTTAATATTAAACTAGGATTAGATACTCTATTATTATAACTGTAAATTTTAATACCAGATTATTAATAGTTATATTCTTTACAATTAAATTTGGCAGTATTTTAATCTATTCAGAGGTATAATAATTAATAATTAAATTTTACTATTTTTATTGGTGTATATCGTTGTATAAGAATATTTTATAAGAATTTTAATTTTCAATAAGTAATTTATAGATAATTTCTAATCAGGTGCAGATTATAGAAAATAAGAAATGGGTTACAATAAATTTATTTTTGGTTTAAAATTTTTAATAGTTTTAATAAATTGAATTTGACAGTAATTTTTAATATAAATATTAATTATGATTTTAGCTCTAAAATATGCACATATTGTCCGTCGCTCTCATTAAATTGACATAAGTCTTAACAAAGTAGATTTATGGAAAGTGTATGTAGAATTATCAAATTAAAACTGTATAGAAGTTATTTATTTACATTAAAAAGATTACTGAAATTTCAGTATAATTTGATGAGAATTAAATTATTAATTTAATTTATTTTTAATTTATTATTTTATTAGAAAAATTAATTTTTATTATAGTTTATTAGTAAAGTGATTGAAATATAACATTCCTTAAAAAGAAAAATTTATTTTTTTGTACCTTGTAAATCAGGGTTATTTAATTATATAATTTGTAAAAATTTATCTCGAATTAAGAAGTTTTAATTAAATATTAGTTTAATTTTTTCATAAATTTTTATAATTTTTAATTAGTAATGAAATGTTATTCGTTTAATATATCTAGTTTTTTAAGAAAAAAATTTAATTTTTTTATTATTAATTTATTAATTAATTTTTAGTTAATAATTTTTAGTATAAAATATGTACCTAATGAGATGAGCTTTTACATAAATTTTTAAAAATTTAATTATTATAATTTTTGTATATTTTGAATTGTTAGTCATATAAATAATTTAATAGTTAGTTTAATTTTATTTTAATATTTATATAATTTTTATATCTTTTATTAAAAAAAATAATAATAAAATTTTATTTCTTTTTACAGAACGATTAAATTAGTACATTATTTATTATAATTATAAATGGTTAAATTAGGTAATAAAAAGGAACTCGGCAAATTAATTTTTCGCTTCTTTATTAAAACTATCTTTTTGATAATAATTTAAAGTTAATTTGCTCAATAATTATTTAAATTGCCGCAGTATTTTAACTGTGTAAAGGTAGCCTAATAATTAGTTTATTTTATTGCAAAGTGGAATGAATGATTGGACGAGAAAATTTATGTCTCTTTATTATTTTTATTGAATTTTACTTTTAAGTTAAAAGCCTTAAATTTTTTTAAAAGACGAGAAGACCCTATAGAGTTTAATTTTTAATTTATTTATTATTATTAGAATTTAATTTAATAATTAATTTAATAATTTGGTTGGGGTGACTAGTTGATAAATTTAACTCTTTTAATTTAAAATCAATTATTTTTGATTATACAATCTATATTTCAAATTTTAAAATAAATTACTTTAGGGATAACAGCGTAATTATTCTTTAGAGTTCTTATTAAAAGAAAAGTTTGCGGCCACAATGTTGAATTAAAGTTTGATTTGGGTACAGTAGCTTTATATCTAAGTCTGTTCCACTTTTATAATTTTACATGATCTGGTTTGATTGGTTTATATCTTTAATTTTTTATTATATTTTAGTACGAAAGCATCAAATATATAATATATTTATTTTTGAATATTAGTGTTACTTTGGCAGAATAGTGTATTAGATTTAGGATCAATAAGTGTATATATATATACATTTAATATTTATTTTTAATTGATTATTTATTAACTATTTCTTATTTAATTTTAATTATTTTTGTTTTAATGGGGGTAGCTTTTTTAACTTTACTTTAACGTAAAGTTTTAGGATATAATTTCTTATTTAATTTTAATTATTTTTGTTTTAGTAGGTTTAGCTTTTTTAATTTTACTTGAACGAAAAGTTTTAGGTTATATTCAAATTCGTAAAGGTCCTAATAAAGTTGGTTATATAGGTTTAGTCCAACCTTTTAGAGATGCTATTAAGTTGTTTAGTAAAGAACAAGTTAATCCAATAATATCAAATTATATTTCTTATTATTTTTCACCTGTTTTTAATTTATTTTTATCATTATTTTTGTGAATATGTTTACCATTTTTTAGAGGATTTTTTCATTTTACTTTAGGATTTTTATTTTTTCTTTGTTGTTCTAGATTATCTGTTTATACAATTATAATTGCTGGTTGATCATCTAATTCAAATTATTCATTATTAGGAGGATTACGTTGTGTAGCTCAAACAATTTCATATGAGGTTAGTTTATCAATTATTTTAATTTCTTTTTTATTTTTAGTTTTAAGAATTAGAATTTTTGATTTGGTAAAGTATCAGAATTATATTTGATTTTTTTTTATATCTTTTCCTTTATCAATAGTTTGATTTTCTTCAAGGTTAGCTGAAACTAATCGTACTCCCTTTGACTTTGCTGAGGGTGAGTCTGAATTAGTTTCAGGATTTAATGTAGAATATAGAGGAGGAAGTTTTGCATTAATTTTTATGGCTGAATATTCTAGAATTTTGTTTATAAGAATATTATTTATTTTTCTTTTTTTTGGAGGTTTATTTAATAACTTATTTTTTTTTTATATATCAGTTTTTATTGCATTTTTATTTATTTGAGTTCGAGGAACTTTACCACGTTTTCGTTATGATAAACTTATATATTTAGCTTGAAAGGGATTTTTACCAGTTTCTTTAAATTATATAATATTTTTTTTAGGGTTAAAGATTTATATTTTTTCTTTAATTATTTAGTTAATTATTTTTAGTATAAGTTAATAAGATCTATTAATCTTTTTTTATACTTTCAAAGTATATACTTAAACAAGTTCATTAACTAATTTAAAAATATTTTTTTATCTCATCATTTTGAAATAATATAAAATGTAGGAAAAAATAGAAAATATCTAAATGTTATAATTTGTCCTGTTAAAATATATGGTTCTTCTACTGGTTTACCTCCAATTCATGTTAATATTAATCTTGTACATACAAATGTTCAGAATGTAAATTTATTTATTGGATAAAAAGAAATTCCTTTAATTTTTTTTTTAAAAATTGGTATAATTATAATAATTAAAATTGATATAAATAATGCAATTACTCCTCCTAATTTATTAGGAATTGATCGTAAAATTGCATATGCAAATAAGAAATATCATTCTGGTTTAATATGAGTTGGTGTAACTAAAGGATCTGCTGGAGTAAAATTATCTGGATCTCCTAATATATATGGAAATAGTAAAATAAAAATTCTAAATAATCTTAATATAATTAAGAATCTTATTGAGTCTTTTGATGTAAAATAAGGATGGAATTGAATTTTATCAATATTATTAGAAGTTCCAATAGGATTTGAAGATCCTTTTTGATGAAGAAATAATAAGTGTAAAATTGTTAATATTATAATAATAAAAGGTAAAATAAAATGAAGTGCAAAAAATCGTGTAAGAGTAGCATTATCAACTGCGAATCCACCTCAAATTCATTGAACAATATTAGTTCCTAAATAAGGGATTGCTGATAAGAGGTTTGTAATTACAGTAGCTCCTCAAAATGATATTTGTCCTCATGGAAGAACATATCCTAAAAATGCTGTAGCTATGATTATAAAAAATATAATTACTCCAATAGATCAAGTTTTTGTTTGAAGAAATGATCTATAATATATTCCTCGTCCAATATGAAGATATAAGCAGATAAAAAATATAGATGCTCCATTTATATGAATTGTTCGTATTAATCAACCATAATTAATATCTCGGCAAATATGAATAATTCTATTAAAGGCTATTGAAATATCAGAACAGTAATGTATAGCTAAAAATAAACCTGTTAAAATTTGAATAATTAAACATAATCCAAGTATAGATCCAAAATTTCATCATGTAGAGATATTTGATGGTGTGGGTAAATCAATAATAGTATTATTAACAATTTTAAATAGGGGATTTTTTTTTATAATTTTCATTAAATTGTTTTTCGTAATGGTCCAATATTAATATTTGTAATTTTTGTTACTGCAATTAATGTAATTAATAAGTAAATAATAATTAATATTGATATAATTATTAATGGATAAAAAATAAATTTATTTAATGATATTTTAAATAAATAGAGTTTTATATTTATTATTAAATCTGAATTTATAGAATAAATTTTTCTTATAATTCTGTCTTTAATTGATATTAATATTAAAATAAAAATTAGGAATAATATTGGAAAAATTATTATTTTAAGATTAAATTTAAATTTTTCATTTGATGCAATTCTTGTTATGTAAATAAATAGGATTAATATTCCTCCAACTATTACAATAAATAGAATGTATGAATATCAATATCTTAAAGATAAAGATCCTGTTCATATAGCAATTAAAATGGTTTGAACTAATAAAATTATTCCTATAGATATAGGATGATTAATTAATGTAAATATAATTGTTATTAGAATAATTGAAATTAAAGTTAAAATACAGAAAATAGTTTATTAAAAATATTAATTTTGGAGATTAATGAAAAGTTATACTTTTTTCTGAAGTTTTAAAAATTTCTTTATTTTTGATTTACAAGACCAATATTTTATTTAAATTATTAAAACAATGATAATTTATAGATTAAGAATTTTTATTTTTATATATATTATTGGTTTACTTGTTTTTTGTTTAAAATGTAATCATTTACTTTTAATATTATTAAGATTAGAATTTATTGTATTATCTTTATTTTTTGGTTTGTCAATAATTATTTTAATTTTAATATATGAAAGGTATTTTTTAATAATTTTTCTTTCTTTTAGAGTTTGTGAAGGTTCATTAGGATTATCAATTTTAGTTTCTATAGTACGTTCTTATGGGAATGATTATTTTAATATATTGAATATTTTATGATAAAATTAATTTTTTATTTAATTTTTATAATTCCTTTATGTTTTTTTCAAGGCTTTTTTTGATTAGTCCAAATTTTATATTTTATTATGTTTATTATTTTTTTTTTTACTTTTTCTTATAGATTATATTTTAGAGAAATTTCATATTTTTATGGATGTGATTTTTTAAGGTTTTTTATAATTTTATTAAGAATTTGGATTTGTTTATTGATAATTATATCTAGAGAAAAAATTTATTTTTTAATAAATTATTCTAATTTATTAAATTTTATAGTAATAATGTTACTATTATTTTTAATTTTGACTTTTTGTTCAATGAATATGTTTGTATTTTATTTATTTTTTGAAATAAGATTAATTCCTACATTGTTTTTAATCTTAGGATGAGGGTATCAACCTGAACGAATTCAAGCTGGAATATATATATTTATTTATACATTATTTGGTTCATTACCAATAATAATTTCTTTATTTTATATATATAAATTTTTAGGAAGGTTAGATTTTTTTAATATTATAAGTATTAATAACTTTTATCTTTATATTTGTACAATTATGGTATTTTTAGTTAAAATGCCAATATATTTTGTTCATTTATGATTACCTAAAGCTCATGTCGAAGCTCCTGTTTCTGGATCAATAATTTTGGCTGGGGTAATATTAAAATTAGGAGGGTATGGATTTTTACGTTTTATAAAAATTTTTATAGAAGTTAGAATGAAAATTAATTTTTTTTTTATTAGATTAAGTTTAGTTGGAGGATTTTATATTTCATTAATTTGTATTCGTCAAATAGATATAAAATCTTTAATTGCTTATTCATCAGTTTGTCATATAGGATTGGTTTTAGGAGGATTAATAACTATAAGAGTTTGAGGTTTTTATGGTTCATTTATTATAATAATTGCTCATGGATTATGTTCATCTGGATTATTTTGCTTAGCTAATATTACTTATGAACGTTTATCTAGTCGTAGATTATTTTTAAATAAAGGTTTATTAAATTTAATACCTAGAATATCATTATGATGGTTTATATTATGTTCTTCAAATATAGGGGCTCCATTTTCATTAAATTTATTTGGTGAAATTATATTAATCAATAGATTAATTTCATGAAATATAATAAGATTTATTTTTTTAATATTAATTTCTTTTTTTAGAGCAGTTTATTCTTTATATTTATATTCACAGAGTCAACATGGAAAATTTAATTTTAGATTAATAACTTTTTCTTCAGGTTCAATTCGTGAATATATACTAATATTTTTTCATTGAGTGCCTTTAAATTTAATTTTTTTATCTGGGAATATTTTAATATATTATTTAAATAGTTTAATAAAAATATTGATTTGTGATATCAAAGATATAAATTATATTTTAAATAATTTCAATTTGTTTATTATATTCATTTTTTTTATTAATTTTTTCTTTTCTTTTTTTTTTTCTTAGTTTAAATTTTATAATATTTGATTTAATTGTAGTTATAGAATATGAACTTATAAGATTAAATAGAAATATAATTTTTATATCAATTTTATTAGATTGAATATCTTTATTATTTATAAGATTTGTTTTATTTATTTCTTCTATAGTTATTTATTATAGAGAAGAGTATATGTATGGAGATATAAATATTAATCGATTTATTTCATTAGTTTTTTTATTTGTAATATCAATAATATTTTTAATTATTAGACCTAATTTAATTAGAATTTTATTGGGATGAGATGGTTTAGGATTAGTCTCATATTGTTTAGTTATTTATTATCAAAATTTAAAGTCTTTAAATGCTGGGATATTAACAGCTTTATCAAATCGAATTGGTGATGTAGGAATCTTAATATCAATTGCTTGGATAATAAATTATGGGAGTTGAAATTTTATTTTTTATTTAGATTTTATAAAGGATGATTTAAATATAAAAATTATTAGGTATTTTATTATTTTATCTGCTTTAACAAAAAGTGCTCAGATTCCTTTTTCATCTTGATTACCTGCTGCGATAGCAGCTCCTACTCCTGTATCATCTTTAGTTCATTCTTCTACATTAGTGACAGCTGGAGTGTATTTATTAATTCGATTTAATTTTTGTTTTAGTTTAAATTTAATGTATTATATATTATTTATTTCAATAATAACAATATTTATATCAGGATTAGGAGCAAATTTTGAATTTGATTTAAAAAAAATTATTGCTTTATCTACTTTAAGACAATTGGGATTAATAATAAGAATTTTATTTTTAGGAGATTATAAATTAGCTTTTTTTCATCTTTTATCTCATGCATTATTTAAAGCTTTATTATTTATATGTGCTGGTTATATAATTCATAATTTAATGAATTATCAAGATATTCGTTTTATAGGATCATTAATTAATTCAATACCATTAACTTGTACATTTTTTAATATTTCAAATTTTTCTTTATGTGGATTTCCTTTTTTAGCAGGTTTTTATTCAAAAGATTTAATTTTAGAGGTTTTTTCAATAAATTATATAAATATGTTTGTATATATAATTTTTTATATTTCAATTGGTTTAACTGTAAGTTATTCTTTTCGTTTAAGATATTATACTTTATTTTGTTCATTTAATTTTAATTCTTCAATAAATTTAAGAGATCAAGGATATATTATATTAAAAGGAATAATAGGTTTAATTTTTATAGTAATTTTAGGAGGATCAATATTATCATGATTAATATATTCATCACCTATTTATATTAATTTATCTTTTAATTTAAAAATAATAGTTATTTTTTTAATATTAATTGGTTTATATATAGGATATGAATTATCTAAATTTAGATTTAATTGTGAATTAAAATGTAAAAAATATTATTATGAAAGAATATTTATTTATTCAATATTTAATTTACCTATTTTATCAACTTATTTTGTAAATTATTATTTTTTAAAGTTTAGTAATTTTTATTATAAGAATATTGATTTAGGTTGATTAGAATATTTTGGTTCACAAAATTTATTTAGAAATCTAATAATAAATTCAAAAATTTTACAAATTTTGTTTAATAATAATTTAAAGGTTTATATTGTTTTATTTATAGTGATTATTTTTTTATTATTTATTTATTTTAATAGCTTATAAAGAGTATAATATTGAAGATATTATGGAGATTTTAATCTTAGAATATTTATAAAATAAAAGTTTAATTTTACATTGAAAATGTAATGTTTTAGTTTAAACTATATAAATAAGAAATATTAACAGAATTACACTGCTAAAAATAGAAATTAGAAGTTTCATTTTGATTTACATATTTCTTTAAATGGAATTTTATTCAATTTTATCATTAACAGTGATTTACCTCTATTTTGGCTTCATTTAATTTAATAAGGGTAAATAAATACCTAAAAATTAGGTCGAAACTAATTACAATTATTTTGTTTCTTATTAAAGATAAATTGAATTAATCAATATTTTTTAAGTGCAAATTAAATGTTAAATTTAACTATTATCCTAAATTGCTCAATTTAAAGCTCCTTGATTTCATTCATGGTATAATCCAATAATTAAGATGATAATAAATAAAATTGTAATTAAAAAAAAAGAAATTATTCTTGTAATTTTTATTGTTAGAATTAAAGGAAGTAATAAAGTAATTTCAACATCAAAAATTAAAAAAATTACACCAATTAAAAAGAATTGGAGTGAGAATGGAATTCGAGCAGAAGATTTTGGATCAAATCCACATTCAAAAGGTGAATTTTTTTCTCGATCATTAATAGATTTTTTTGATAAAATAGTAGTAATTAATATAACAATAAAAGAAATTAATATTGTTATTATACCAATAATTTGAATAATAATTATTTATACTAATATTTAGATCTTTTAATTGGAAGTTAAAAATAATTTTTATACTATATAAATATCTACCTCATCAATAAATTGAAATATAAAGAAATAATCATACTACATCAACAAAATGTCAATATCAAGCAGCTGCTTCAAATCCAAAATGATGCTTTGAAGAGAAATGATTAAATATTTGTCGAATTAAGCATACTGATAAGAATCTTGTTCCAATAATTACATGAATTCCGTGGAATCCTGTTGCTATAAAGAAAGTTGAGCCATAAGTTGAATCAGCAATAGAAAATGAAGATTCTATATATTCATACCCTTGTAAAAAAGAAAAATAAATTCCTAATCTAATTGTTAAAAATAATCTATAAATTGATTGTTTAAAATTATTTTCTATTAAACTATGATGGGCTCATGTGACTGTAATTCCAGAAGAAATTAAAATAATTGTATTAAGTAATGGAATTTGAAGAGGATTAAAAGGAATAATTCTTTTAGGTGGTCATATTATACCAATTTCAATAGTTGGTGAAAGTCTTCTATGAAAAAATCTTCAAAAGAAAGATATAAAAAATAAAATTTCAGAAATAATAAAAAGAATTATGCCTAATCGTAGTCCATTAACTACAGTAAAAGTATGAAGACCTTGAAGAGTTCCTTCTCGTCTAGAATCACGTCATCATTGGAATATTACTATTAATGTAGAAATTGTTCTAATTATAAATAGATTTATATTAAAAATATGAAATCATTTAATTACTCCTGTAAGTATATTTATTGTTCTAAATGCTCCTAGAATTGGTCAAGGTCTAATTTCTACAAGATGAAAAGTATGATTTTTTTTTAACATTAATTTACTTCTCTAGAATATAAAGTTCTTAAAATAGAAAATACATAAGATTGAATTATGGCAACTGCTCTTTCTAGGATTAAAAGAAGACATTGTGTAATAATAAGAATATTAATTATTAATAGTGATATTTTTATTCCTGTATTTCCTAAAAGAGTTAATAAAAGATGACCAGCAATTATATTAGCAGTTAAACGAATTGCTAAAGTTCCTGGACGAATAATATTACTGATTGTTTCAATACATACTATAAAAGGTATAAGGATAGGCGGAGTTCCTTGAGGAACTAGATGAGCAAATATATGAATAGTATTATTAATTCATCCATATATTATAAATCTAATTCATAAAGGTAATGATAATGTTAATGTAAGAATTAAATGTCTAGTTCTAGAAAATACATAGGGGAAAAGTCTTAAAAAATTAATAAATAGAATTATTGAAAATAATGAAACAAATATTAAAACTCTAATTTTTATTTTTTTAATTTTTAAAATAATTTTAAATTCGTTATTTAAAATATTTGTTAATTTAATTCAAATAAAATTGATTCGTGAAGGAATAATTCAATATATTATTGGTAATAATATAAATCCTAATATTGATCTAATTCAATTTAATGATAAATTAAATCTTGTAGAAGGGTCAAATGAAGAGAAAAGATTTGTTATCATTTTCAGAAAGTGATTTTATTTTTTTTTCTAAAATTAATATTTTTGTTTTTGTAATAAATTAAACTAAAGTAATTTAAGATATTAAATATAATAAAAATTATGATAAATGTAATAAATAAATTTATTCAAAATAATGGAGCTATTTGAGGAATTAAAAATTATTAAAAATTAATTATTTTAACTTGACAAGTTAATGTTATAAATTAACTAAATTTTTCATTAGAAGTAGATGCTAATTTACTATAAATTGGTTTAAGAGACCATTACTTGCTTTCAGTCATCTAATGAAAAATTTTTTACTCAATAAATAAAGTTTTTAGGTAAAATTCTTTCAATTATAATAGGTATAAATCTATGATTTGTTCCACAGATTTCTGAACATTGTCCAAAGAATAATCCAATTCGGTTTATAAAAAAAGTAGTTTGATTTAATCGTCCAGGAGTAGCATCAATTTTAATACTTGATGAAGGAATTGTTCATGAATGAATTACATCAGAAGAGGAAACTATTATTCGAATTTGTGTATAAATAGGAAGAATTAATCGGTTATCAACTTCAAGGAGTCGAAATGAGTAATTACTTAATTCATTAGAAGGAATTATATAAGAATCAAATTCTGTATTTTTAAAATCTGATAATTCATAAGATCAATATCATTGATGTCCTATAGTTTTCACAGAAATTGATGGTGAATTAATTTCGTCTAAGAGATATAAAAGTTGAAGACTAGGTAAAGCAATAAAAATTAAAGTAATTGCAGGAGATAGAGTTCAAATTAATTCTATTATTTGACCTTCCAGAAGATATCGATTAATAAAATTATTAATAAAAATTGATCTAATAATATAAGATACAATTAATGTAATAATAATTAAAATTATTATAGTATGATCATGAAAAAAAATTAATTGTTCTATTAATGGAGAAATTCTATCTTGTGTATTAAGATTTAATCATGTTGCCATTTTCTAAAAAAAGGTAACTTTATGTATGGATCTTAAAACCATTGCACTATTCTGCCATATTAGAGTTTAATTAGATAATATAGGCAATTCAGAATAAGTATGTTCTATAGGAGGTATATCTTGAATTCATTCATTAAATGTAGGTATATTAATTGGAAGAGAATTTTTATATATAGAATTTATTCCATCTCATATAATATAAATTATAAATAAAATTCTAGCTGTTCTAATTAAAGATCCAATTGATGAAATAAGATTTCATGAAGTATAAGCATCTGGATAATCAGAATAACGTCGTGGTATACCTCTTAATCCTAAAAAATGTTGAGGAAAAAAAGTTAAATTTACACCAATAAATATAGAAAAGAATTGAATTTTTAGAAGATCTTCATTTAAAGAAAATCCTGTAAATAAAGGGAATCAATTTACAATACCAGCTATAATAGCAAATACTGCTCCTATTGATAAGACATAATGGAAATGAGCTACAACATAATAAGTATCATGAAGAATAATATCAATTGAAGAGTTAGCAAGAATAACTCCTGTTAATCCCCCGATTGTGAATAAAAAAATAAATCCTAATGCTCAAAGTATTTGGGGAGAATAATTTATTTGAGTTCCATGAATTGTAGCTAATCATCTAAAAATTTTAATTCCTGTAGGAACAGCAATGATTATTGTTGCTGAAGTAAAATAGGCACGAGTATCAACATCTATTCCAACAGTAAATATATGATGGGCTCAGACAACAAATCCTAATAATCCAATTGCTATTATTGCATAAATTATTCCAATTGACCCAAATGTTTCTTTTTTTCCTCTTTCTTGAGTAACAATATGAGAAATTATTCCAAATCCTGGAAGAATTAAAATATAAACTTCAGGATGACCAAAGAATCAAAATAAATGTTGATATAAAATTGGATCTCCCCCTCCTGCAGGGTCAAAGAAAGATGTATTTAGATTTCGATCAGTTAATAATATTGTAATTGCTCCTGCTAAAACAGGTAATGACAAAAGTAAAAGAATTGCTGTAATTAAAACAGCTCAAACAAATAAAGGTATACGATCAAATGATATTCCAATTGATCGTATATTAATGATAGTAGAAATAAAATTAATTGCACCAAGAATGGAAGAAATTCCTGCAAGATGAAGACTAAAAATAGCTAAATCAACTGAAGAACCTCTATGAGCAATATTGGAAGATAAAGGAGGATAAACTGTTCATCCAGTTCCTGCACCATTTTCAACTATTCTTCTTATTAAAAGTAAAGATAATGAAGGAGGAAGAAGTCAGAAACTTATATTATTTATTCGAGGGAATGCTATATCAGGAGCCCCTAGTATTAAAGGAATTAATCAATTTCCAAATCCTCCAATTATAATAGGTATAACTATAAAAAAAATTATGATAAATGCATGAGCAGTTACAATTACATTATAAATCTGATCATTTCCAATTAATGAACCAGGATTTCCTAATTCTGCTCGAATTAATAGTCTTAAGGAAGTTCCTAATATTCCTGCTCAAATACCAAAAATAAAATATAATGTTCCGATGTCTTTATGATTTGTTGAAAATAATCATTTATTAAGTATTATGGCTGAGTTATAAGCAATAAATTGTAAATTTATTTACGGATTTAATCCTATTACTAGTTTTGTATTCAATAATGATTTTAAATTGCAAATTTAAAGGTGATGAAATATCTAAAACTTAAATTTAAATTTATAAATTTATATACACAATATAAAATCAATAAATAAATTTCTATAAATTATTAGAAATTTTATGAAAATTTACTTTTATTAAGAAAATTTAAATTTAAGTATCTTGTAAATTTATTTTTATAGACTAATATATATAAAGTTAACCTTGTATATTAATAAAAAATTAGTCTAAGCTTAAAAATTTTATTTTTTAAGGCTTAAAGGGGGGTTTGTTGCCAACTTTGAAGGTTGATAGTTTAGACTAACTTAAATCCTTTAAATTTAACTTATTAGGATAGTAACTAAGATTAGTCTTAAAATTGAAAAAAAATTAATTATTCTTATGAATAATTCATTATTTTTGTATATAAAAGAAATTTTTCATCTTGGTTGATTAATTTTAATTAAAAAAGTTGATATTGAAATTCGTAAATAGATAAAAATTATAATAAGAGTAAATAAAATTATAGTTAGAGATAGTATAAAAAGATTTAATTCAATTAATATTTGAATAACTAATCATTTAGGAAGAAATCCTAAAAAAGGTGGAATCCCACCAAGGGAAAGAAAATTTAATATAAACAGAAATTTTGTTTGTTTTGATTCATTAATTAAAAATAATTGATTTAAGAAGAAAATATTTTTTAATGAGAAAGTGATTGTAATAGTAATTACAGTATAGATTAAGAAATAAATTATTCAAATTATTTTTTCTAATAATATAGAGGCTATTATTCATCCTATATGATTAATTGAAGAAAATGCCATTAATTTACGTAACCTTATTTGATTAAAACTTATTATTGTACTAATAATTATTCTACAAATAATAATAATTGAATAAAATATAATTGATTTAGAGTTATATATTATTAACATTATTGGAGCAATTTTTTGTCAAGTTAATATAATTGTACAATTAAATCAATTTAAACCTTCAAGAACTTCAGGAAATCAAAAATGGAGAGGGGCTATCCCTATTTTTAATAAGAGTCTTGAATTTATAATTAATATAAATGAATAATTAATTAATATATTTGAATAAAAATTGGTCTTTCAAATTAATATAATAACTGATGTAAGAATTAAGGTAGAACCTAAGGATTGAATAATAAAATATTTAATTGAGGATTCTGAGGATAAAATATTTTTATTAATAATAATTGGAATAATAGATAATAAATTAATTTCTAAACCAATTCATATTCCTAATCAAGAGTAAGCTGAAATTGAAATAATAGATCTTATAATTAAAATTATACTAAAAATTAATTTATAGGTTTTTATTATTAAAAAGAAAAGTTTACTTTATAGTTGGGGTATGAGCCCAAAAGCTTAATTAGCTTATCTTTTTATATTTTAGTATATGATGTACAAAAATTTTTGATATTTTAGGAATTAGTTGAATTCTAATAGATATAATGAAGGTAATTTTTTTTACGTATTTTACTCTATCAAAGTAATCCTTTCCTCTGGCTCTTCATT